ATTTTGGGTTTTTATACAATATCCTCGATTCCTTTCAATTTGTAATCCAATACACAAATCAATTGGTTCTGTCAAGGTCACTATATGCTGTGTATTATCAACGATTTCTACAGAAGGTGGTAAGATGATATCTTGAGCAGTTACAGAGCCAGGACCCCTGACACATATAGACGCGTTGCGAATTCCATACAGATTACTTCTCAATACAACTTCTTTCAAATTCATTAAAATTTCATGTACTGCTTCTTGAATCCCTATTAGGGTAGAATATTCGTGTGGTATTTTCTCAGATTTTGCACGTGTGATACATGTTCCTTCTATTTCGCCAAGCAAAGCTCTTCGCATTGCAATACCTATTGTATCGGCTTGACCCTTCCGAAGCGGAGACAGAATAAAACGTCCATAATAAAGACGCTTACTATCCGCTCTTGATTCAACACACTTCCACTGTAGTGTCCGAGTAGATACTGTGACTTTCTCTCGAACCATAGTAATATTATTTGATTTGATCATTGAATCATTTATTTCTCTTGAAATCTCTTCAGTGTTTAGTTCTACACACGCCTTTTTTTCGGGGGTCTACAGCCATTATGTGGCATCGGGGTTACATCTCGTACGAAACTTAATAGTATACCGCTTCTACGAATAGCTCGTAATGCTGCATCTCTTCCAAGACCGGGACCTTTTATCATAACTTCTGCTCGTTGCATACCTTGATCCACTGCTGTACGCATAGCATTTCCTGCTGCGGTTTGAGCAGCAAATGGTGTTCCTCTTCTTGTACCCCTGAATCCACAAGTACCAGCCGAGGACCAAGAAACCACCCGACCCCTTACATCTGTAACAGTCACAATGGTATTGTTGAAACTTGCTTGAACATGAATAACGCCCTTTGGAATTCTGCGTCCACTCTTACGTGAGCTAAGACGTCCGGTTTTGCGTGAACCAATTTTTAGTATAGGTTTTGCCATATTTTATCATCTCATAAATATGAGTCAGAGGTATATGGATATATCCATTTCATGTCAAAACGAATCCTTTATTTGTCCTTAGGGTTCTTTAGAGAGTTATTTTCGAAAGATTAGCCTTGTCTTTGCTTATGTCTCGGGTTGGAACAAATTACTATAATTCGTCCTCGCCTGCGGATCAGTCGACAGTTTTCACAAATTTTACGAACAGAGGCTCTTATTTTCATATTTTTCATTCCTTACCTTAATTATGACTTGATTCATTGATTCTTGGAAGAAACTAAGTTTCTTGAAATTTGCAATCTGGAATTGTATCCTCCCGAAAATAATGTTGAAGGGTCAAATAAAAAACCATCTAATCGATCGAATCCTTCGAATCCTTATTGCGAATTCTATAAATTATACGGCCTCTAGTTGAATCATAGCGACTTACTTCAATTTTAACTCTATCTCCTGGTAGGATCCGTATAAAACTACGCCGGATCCTTCCTGAAACATAACCTAGAATTAGGTCGTCATTATCTAAACGAACCCGGAACATACCATTGGGAAGTGATTCAGTAATTAAACCTTCATGAACCCACTTTTGTTCTTTCATTTGAGGTAAAACCTCCTTGGTGTATCAACTAATGAAGGAGGAGTGATATTAGACAACCCGTCCTTTCGCTTTTTTTTTTCACAAATAGGAAGTTTCCGATCTAATTCGGATATTAGAAGGATTACCATATATAACACAAAATTTCTCCGCCGATTCTTTCTAGTCGAGCCTCTCGGTCTGTCATTATACCTTGAGAAGTAGAAAGGATTACAATTCCCATCCCACCTAAAATTCTAGGAATGCGTTGGTAGTTAGAATAGATTCGTAGACCAGGTCGGCTGATCCTTTTTAAATTTAAAACAGTTCTATATCGTCCTTTACTATTTCTTCTATGTTGCAGGGTTAAAACCAAAAAATATTTTTTGTTTTCCCGATGTTTCCTCACATTTTGGATAAAACCTTCTCGTAAAAGTATTTTAACAATGTTTTCAGTGATGTTAGTAGATGCTATTCGAACTGTTCCTTTTCTATTCATGTCAGCATTTCGTATAGAAGTTATTATATCAGCAATAGTGTCTCTACCCATGATGAACTAAAATTAGTGGTTTCTCAAAATTTGGATATAATAAACATGCTTTTAAAAAATTATTCAAGGTATATACGTGAGACATAATCTACTAATAATTAATCGATTTCATTCAAGTAAATTTGACTATAACTATATCCCGATTTCGTTTTATAATACCTCAGGGGCTAATGAAACTATTTTAGTAAAATTTAACTGTCTCAATTCTCGTGCAATCGCACCAAAAATTCTCGTTCCTTTAGGATTTCCTTCTTGATCAATGACAACTGCAGCATTGTCATCATATCGTATTATCATACCGTTATCACGTTTGAGTTCTTTACAAGTACGTACAATTACAGCTCTTATCACTTCGGATCTTTCCAAAGGCATATTTGGTACTGCTTCTTTGATCACAGCAACAATAATGTCACCAATATGAGCATATCGGCGATTACTAGCTCCTATGATTCGAATACACATCAATTTTCGCGCCCCGCTGTTGTCCGCTACATTCAAAAGGGTCTGGGGTTGGATCATATCATTTTTTAATCTATTTTTAAAATGCAAAAGGGGCGCAGCGCAGAAAAAAAAAAAATATTCTTTGTCCAAAAAAGAAACCCGCAATTGTTTTTTGTTAGTCCAAAGGAAAGACTTCTTGCCTTTCATTTTACATTTCTATTCCGAAAGAATAAATTGAGTTTGTATAGGCATTTTGGATGCTGCTATTTGAATAGCTTTTCTGGCTACATTTTCTGCTACCCCCCCTATTTCATAAAGTATTCTACCCGGTTTAACGACAGCTACCCAATATTCGGGGGATCCTTTACCCGACCCCATACGTGTTTCTGCAGGTCTTACTGTAACTGGTTTATCTGGAAATATACGTACCCATATTTTTCCACCACGACGTACATTTCGTGTCATTGCTCGTCTCCCCGCTTCTATTTGTCTAGATGTGATCCAAGTAGGTTCAAGTGCCTGAAGAGCGTATCTACCGAAACAAAGACTATTACCTCGATAAGAAATTCCCTTCATTCTTCCTCGATGTTGTTTACGAAATCTGGTTCTTTTGGGGTTATAGTTGATGGGTGTTCCGCAATTCCATCTCTACTCCAGAACTGGACATGAGAGTTTCTTCTCATCCAGCTCCTCGCGAATCAAAAGAAAAGATTGCTAAATAGTTAAGCAAGATATCCATCTATGTAAGTAATGAATAATACCCTGAATCCATGGATTTTTTCCAATTTTATCTAGTTTATTTTAAATTCTTCTATACTTTTTTTGATATATAACTAAATATATATATTTCTAGTTATAGATAATTCGAGTTTTTATGTATCATCTTTATTTTACTTTCTTTTTATCGTATCAGATCGCTTAAAATTGAACAATCCAATAAAATGAAATTTTCGCGGGCGAATATTTACTCTTTCAATATCTAGTTCAGTTGTTGGGTTAGCCTATGACTTTTCCTAATTAATGAAAAGGTTCCTGGTTCGTTCCGCCATCCCACCCAATGAATCATTAGGATTCATGTTCAAGAGAATCTTCTGCATTCATGGGTTCCGTCGTTCCCATCGCTTCTCTATTAATGGTTAGGTCCGAATTTGACAATGGAGCTCTTCGTGTACTTTATTCTTGAGTCAATCCTCTTAATCTTTCTTGGCTCGAAGCTCTTTTTGTTGTTCTATCAACAAATTAGGGATGAATCTCAATATTGATGCTTTATTAGATACATTGTTTTTCTGAGATTATTTAGAGACCTTACATATTAGATTGGAATCATATATCATTGCTATTTTATCTCTCTTTCTCTCACCATTCCACTTATCCACATCCTTGGAAATTGTGCTTTACAACTCAAACTCAATAATCTGATTTGTTTTTCTGTTTATGCAAAAAAAGATTTCAGTTGCTACAATGATATGACCAATAGATCCTATCTTAACTGTTTCTTTATGATCCAGATAATGCGAAGCGATGAGTTGGTTATTAGTTCTATAGTTCTTAGTTGATACTATGGATTAGTCTTTTTTTTTTTTTAACCTTAAAAAAATCAACGAGTCACACACTAAGCATAGCAATTATATCAAATGGTTAATCTAATTTTTATTCAACCCTATAGAATATAGAATTGCCGAAGTTTTACTTTTTGGTTGGTTTGATTAGACAAAGAATAAAATAGTTTTTTCTTCAACCATTTCCAGTAGATAGAATAGAAACGAAACTGAGGGTTTATTATGCTTCGTCTACAAATATCCAAATTTTGATCCCTAATACCCCATAGATAGTTCGAACTGGATAGGAACAATAATCAATTTTTGCTCGAATCGTTTGTAGGGGAACCCTACCTTCTCGGATCCATTCAACACGTGCAATTTCTTTTCCGTCAATACGACCTGCAATTTGTATTTGAATTCCTTTTGTATCCGCCTGTTCAGTCAATTCAATAGCTTTTTTCATCGCCTTACGAAATGAAACTCTATTTTTTAATTGTCCAGCTATAAATTCTGCAAGAATGTTAGGGTTTCCATAAGGTTTTGCAATTCTTGTAATAGCAATGTTGAGTTTACGGTTTACACAATTTAAATCTTTTTGTACATTCATCTGTAATTCTTCGAGTCTTCGCGATTTACCTTCTATTAATAACTTCGGGAATCCCATATAGATTATGATTTGAATCAGATCGATTCTTTTTTGAATCTCTATATGTGCAATTCCCTCGACACCAGAAGCTATTCTCATATTTTTTTGTACATAATTTTTGATCAAATCCCGTATTTTTTTATCTTCTTGTAGACCTTCAGAATAGTTTTTTGCTTGTGTAAACCAAAGGGAATGATGACTTTGGATTGTACCAAGTCTGAAACCAAGTGGATTTATTTTTTGTCCCATGCTCCCTCACTACTATACATATCATGATACG